AAAACAGATTGAAGGCTATTGAATTTATAAAAGGTTCAAGATCCATACCGGGGCGGTGAAATAAAGTAACAGTGGTATAGGAAGTTTTATTAGTGAACTGAGCTTAGATGGCTTAATCCACAGATAAGATTTCAAACAAACCTATCAATATACTTGACCTGACTCGCTTTCCTCACTCCGTCCCGGCTTAGGAGAGATTGAGCTTGACTAGAGCATTTCTTTGCCCGATAGCGCCTTCATTCCTTCTTTTCAAGATGTTTACTTAGCCTCCTTCCTGGTCCTTTCGAACCAGATATTGAAAAACCTGGCTCACAGCTAGATAGAGAGAAAAGTGGGAAGATTTAATCTTGGTATCGCACACACCGCAAAGAGGTGAGACTAAAAGAGGTGGTGCTACATCCAACCCGGCACCAAGCATGAACAAAACCAAACAAGATAATTTTTTTTACAAAACTGTAAAGAAGACTCCAGACTCAATTGCATCGATCAAATCCTCAACTCACGTCTACCCTTCCGCTTTTGAAATGAAAAAAAAATGGAATGCTGATTGATCCACTCGCCCTCTTCAGTTAGGTTTGAGGGAGGAAGTAATTATTCGCATCCAGTAAGAGATAAGAAAACTCTCAACATTTATTGATTAATTATCGGCTTTAGTCTCTTCCTTCAGCCTAAGGCCGTCAAAGAGCAGAAAAGTGTACAAACGATTCGATCTTATTGGCTTCTTCAAGAAGATAGAATTATCTCTATCTATCTAATGCAACAAGTCTCCTACTCCTCCTACTATTATTATCCGTTTTTAGGGTAAATGACTGAGTCTATTCCTTACTGCTGTTGACATGGGTTCATTCCTATCCAGCGGCAGCAGACTAGTCTTTATGGCCAGAATTGTCCGCAAGGTGAATGAAAAGGTAGCTATGGAATTGCTCCTATTACAAATCCCGTGCCAATGTCAGATCTACGAATACCGGGTTGTTGTTTGCAAGAATACGCTGGCTCTTTGAAGGACAACTTCCCTTGTTAATGTACGAGCAGGGGACTAGTTGAAAGATGCCCACAATCAGATGCTAGAGGAACTGAACTGCCAATATGTATATCAAGATCAATAATAAAGGCAAGATTATGTTCTGCTCTTGTCTCAGATTTCACCTCTCTGCGTGGGAGAGGGGAATGAGGAGGTAGCGTCGTAGGGACTCGAGCTTTCTCGTTCTTTTTTCTTTTCGCTTTCGGATAACTCTGTCGATCAGCACTAATCTTTCCCTTGGGTGCCCGCCTATCTGGCTAATTCGTCTAGATCTTATCAACATGGTTGCCCAGGTTATGATTGAGCGTCAAGGGCTTTGCTCGTTTGTGTCACTCGCCTACGAGTATCTTCCTTACTTTTGCCCGCAATGCAATGTTGTTGGCCATTCCTCGGCTACTTGTCGTAAGAATCCAAATAAGCAGCAAGATAAACCGAAAGGTGATGATGGAGATGGAAACTCAAAGCGTAGCAACGCTAAGAAGCCTGTGGTCTATCGTGAAAAACAAGCTTCCAAGGGTAAGGAAAAGGTGACTGATTCTTCGGACATGCCGATTAATAACTCATTTTCATGTTTGCATCCGGATAATGCTACATCCACTGATGAATTGGAGCCACAAGCGGACAGTGGTGCAAGTTCTAGCTCTGTGGATGTTTACGTATCATCCCCAGCGCCTCCCTTAGTTCAGTCTTCGGCTGACTCTAAAGTTTCTGATTCTCCCTACTTAGCGGAGCCCATTTTTTGGTCGTCAGCCTTGGATTCTCACATGCAGACTTCTTATGGCAATGAGCAGATATCAGCCTCTATTGCTTCATCTATTCCGACTTCTGTTGTGTCAAATATAGATGCAACATCTTCGCAGCCTCCACCAGAAATAACGGCGGAGTCCTTTAGGATAAAATTGGAGTTGGTCAAGCAAGGTCTGCCGCTTCCCTCTCCAGATGTTGTAGTTCAAGGACCTGAGGATTCTATAGCCTCTAAGGCGACGACTCTTGTAGTTAAGAAATCCTGGGGTGACATGGCGGAAGAGTCAGAGCCTCCACCTCTTAAAGGTATCTTGCGGAAACCCATACGGGACATTTCGCCTCCGGTTTCTCAATGAATAAAATATTCTTGAACATACGAGGGATTGGCAATGATCTCTCTCGTAATAGAATATAAATTGGATTGTTTTACACATTCTGTCCAACTCGAAATCTCTTAAGAGAAGAAAAGTTCAGAGAAGGTTGGAAAGTCGTACGCCCGGTTCACCAGGTTCTACCACTGCAGGGCTCAATCATGCTAGTGAGGCTATATGCTTAACACATGCAAATAGAAAGTTTGATCATCAGACGCTGAATGAAAGCGCCCATTTTCGGCAGGATACATTCCGAAATTCAAATATAGATTTAAGCGTAACACTCCAGGATTGTACGTGATGGAGGATGGGTAGGACCTGTGCCCGTTCTAGGTTGAGGCTTCCTCTTCCAGATTATTCTTAAATGAAATCATTTTGAATCCCATCTTGATTGTTCTTTAAAGAACGGTCATGAGATCTTCTCTCTCACATGTGGGTAAGAAAGCTGCCCAGCCTACTTTCAAACTAATTGCAACTGGTATCAAAACCATGAAATTATATTTATTTAAAGTCGTTCTACGAGTGCTTGTTCTACCTCATTTGGGTTGGGACGGAAACCCACCTGGTGAGAGCTTTTGGGCATATCCATTGCTTTGGAATCTAAACCAGCAAGGGTGGATAAGGTAGGGTAATAAAGGAAGAGAAGGTTTCAGAGTTCGGATAGATATGAATACTTCAATTCGATCTTGCCTGTACCCAGCTCCACGAATGAGTCTAAAAACATGATTGAATGGACATGCTTCAAGGAAGTTTCCTTGAGAAAGTTGCGACAACAATTGACTACAGATCCAGGGTAAGGCAAAAAAGAGAAGAAGGAGAGATATGCCAGAAAGTCCTCTCATCAGATACTTAGCTGGGGTCCATTTACAGATCTATTCCGAAACAAATTAAATTTAAATAAAGGAGTGATTCGTTAGAGGAGAAGGTACTCTACTTTTAGGGTACTATATGCTCTATCTATAGGATAGGGATGGTGGTCGTCTTCAAAGCAAAGAAAGAAGGTAGCTATCAACGGCAGGGGAAGTTGCTAGCACTATCTAAAGTGCTCTCTTTGTACTAGTGTCCTCCGCACACTGCGCCTCTAGGAAAACTCAATCCAACACGGAATAGAACTTCTTTTTGCTATTCCAGTCTTGACTAAAGGTGGTTCTACAACTAGGGGCAAGGGTAGGGGGAAAGAACAACAACACGAATAGGGAGCGAGATACTGGACGGGGAATCCCTATTTAGCTTGTTAAACGGCGGAAGAGCTGCTACGGTGGGGGAACCTCACCCAGTCAATCCTAGGAGTAAGCCCTTTTACTAAGAAGTAGAAGTTCACATGCCCAGTAACGGATCTCAAACAAACCGTGGCTGACAACGGGGTCTCTTTCCAAGAAAGAAAGTATGGCTACACTTCCGTAGGAAGTAAGAACTGGTGGAAGTGGGCGAACTACTTCTCCAGAAGGGGCCTACCCTAAGAAAAAATAATATGTGATTCAATCTAAACCTGGATCCACCTAGTTTTCTCGGGACGCTGCATAAGGGCTCAACAATTCGCCGCCTGCTACTCAACATATTCGTATCTGGGCTTTTCCACTACTCGGGACAGAGCTTTTCAGCATTAGAGAATTGATACCGCTTACCGAAGGTCCCTATCTTGGTCCATGGTGAGCAACTTCGGGTCCGTCCATAGCACTTCCATCCATCCCTCTAACGATCGGCATCAGAATCGGCCTGTCCGTTCAGTTCAGTCCACATCCTCTTTGTCTTATGAATTATCTCTCTGCCTTCCAGGTCTAGGTACAGATCCGCATGTCCATAAATCAGGCAATCGGTAACAGTAAGATAACGAGGGGGCTGTCGCACGCTTCAAACCGCATTAAGAAATAGTTAGTTAGTCGCATTTGGTGACCATTTCATCTAAAGACCCTCTCCCCTAGCTTAGGAGGATCGAGCTACTTTATAGTATAGGGATTTAAAGATTAAGAATACTAAGAATAGGACGAGCTGAGGCTTCCACGACTCCAACGAACGCCGGGTCCAGGTCTCTTACCGTAGTAAGTCTGTAATTCCGAGGTGCCACAAGCAGGTGTACATCCGAGGACAGCTCAAATTCAGAGTCTTATTGAGTTTCTTATCCTGCTTGACCACACACAAAGGAGGGGACCTAAGCTGATTTAAGCAACGGGCGGCATGAATTTTATAGACTTAATACGGTCCCTTTCCAGTAAAGTCATATCACGTGCCGTCTTTGTGTATGCATAATAGTACTTGAATTTAGTAAGTGAGATTGATGTTGCCATCTCACCCTCTTATCTAAATTGGTACCTTGCTCCGGTTATTGGGTTTCACCACCTTTATCTTTATGACCGAGCATAACATTTACTTTACCGTTTCATTGTAAAGTTCTGGTCTCACTATCCTTTGCAATGATGAATCATTGTTAGTGATGGAGGACGCTCCTGCCACTTTCAAGAAAGGTAACATGCCATTCAGCAAGGGAGAGTTGACTGTTAATCAGCTCGAGATGGCTCATCATCATAAGGTAAGGGTACGGCCCTGGTCAATCAATGGTCGTGAGTTTCTTTTCCAGGGGAGGGGGACTTTCTAACCGTTATTAAGAATAAACTGGGCATAATGCGGGACCGGAAATTATTCGTTAATGGCCTATACTATAGCCGGAAGTATCCATCCATACAAGCTTGTTGCTTGTCAATAAAATACACTTTGATAAATGCTCCGTGTGTCATAGCATTAATCGAACTTTGGAGTAAGTTCACGGTAAAACTATACTTTCTCTGCGGGTTCCTCACTGTAAGAACGTTTATAGACTTCTTCCCTATTCTAACATATTTGACAGAAGTAACCTAAATTTATAGACGGGAATTTACAAAGTGGGGGAGATCCCTTTTTTCGGGTAAATAAATCCAACTCTAACGGGAATAAAATTACCAAAGTGGTAATCTTAGAACTTCGATATAGGCACTCACTCTAACTCTAATGGAAGCCAATCGGGAACCCTACCTTTCATATTTTAATCTGCTACTGCTGGAGTGGATAATGCCTGCCTCTACTACTTGTGCCAAAAGGATTAGATTTAAAATAAATTTATCCAGATTATTTCAGTGTGGTCACCCTGGTAAGCCCCAGGCAGAGGATAAAATACCTGTGTGGCTATATGAAGCCGACCTGCCACTGGTGCATCCTAACGATTCGATAGACACGATACGCTTAAAGGTAGCAGCTATATTACAAGCGTGGTCTAATTACGCTATTGGGCGGGATGAGTACACCTGGTTGGACGTGGCACAAAGCCTTGCTGAGAGCGTAAAGATTGGGGATAATGTTTCAGGCGACGATTTCGTGTTGCTGGTTATATAAACCGGATATTGAATTATACCAGAAAGCCTTGAATTTTTTAAAAAAACAAAAAGAAATAAGACTTACTTAATTAAGGTGGGACCACATTCTCAATAAAAATGCCTATCTATAAAGCGCTGAGTTGAAGAGGGAACAAGTCCCACAGAGAGATGATAAGTGGGGGAAAGAGTGAAATTCAAATCTTTTCTGGAATGGAAGACCTCCCATCAACTGACGACTACAAACAAGACTGTAGCCTAAACCCAAGTTAGCCTGACGGTGTGGCAATCTGACCATGCGTCGGAAACTGAAAGGTCTAGCTCAGCAGTATTTGAGGAGTACATCTTACGCCTACACAGAATATCTTCTCCTGGTCGTAAAAGATCTAGAAAGGAGAATGTACTGAGGAGCCCTTGGAAGGAGCGAGCTTAGCCGGTTGCCGACCCGCGCGAGGCTTATGTGGTTTGATATTTTTCAAGGCCAACGACTATTTGACAGGCGTTCCTTCCCATTTCCCTTTCCTTGGAATGTCAGTATCAGTTTGTCTGCCAGACTGGACTTCTCGGATGGAGACCATACATTCCAATGTTCCAGCGATCAAGGCGCCTAGCCGCTGATCCTGAAAACGCCTATCCATATCACAGGCTTCGGTTACAACCCGATTCCTACTTATATATTTGATCTAGAGTTAGCGACGGCTAGTCCATAATAAGTCGGGAGTTTCATGATCCGTCGTACATTCGATCGAAACCGATTCCATTCCGAGCGAACAGACAGGACAGCTTCTCTCGAACTCTAGGATCTATTTCCTAGTTAATTCACTACCCGGCCGGGCATACTGGTAGCTACCTACGACTCGTTTCACTCCCCCGCGCGAACCGGTAGCTACATCTCCCTATCGGTCGAATGGTCTCGACAGCTTGCTTCCTGCGATCTTGTTTTCAGAACGTACTATGCCAGCGGGGGGCTCCGCCCCTTGATCAGTTCACATGTAGACGACTTGGAAGCAGACATTCGATATAACGCCAGATGAAGCGGACGAACGCGAAGTTTCATGAAATTGGGTATCGCAAACGTTTCGATTCTTTCGAAGAATGATCGGATGTTCTCTTTAAATAGAGAAAGTGCTGGCAGAAAGGAACTCTCAAAGAATTAAGTTTTCGCGGGCGAATATTTACTCTTGCAATCTCTATTTCCGCGATAGGACTTGTTCATGACTTCTCAGAATAGATGAATAGATTTCCGATTCATTTCGCCATCCCGACTAGTGAATCATTAAGATTCATTTGTTCAATAAAATAGCGTTCACAGGTTCCATCGTTCCCATCGCCTCGTACTTAATGGTTAGGTTCGAATTCTGCAATGGAGCTAATAATCAAATTTATTCTTGAGTCAACCTTCTTAGTCTTTATTGGCTCGAAGCTCTTGATTTCTTTCTTCTTCTTCGTTTAATATTTAGTTCATTATGGATGAATCAACTAGTATTGATGCTTTATTACACTGTCTTTTTGAGATGACTCATACATAGACCTTACATATTGGAATTCTATATCAATATAGATATTCTTTTTCTCTCTTTCTCTCATCCTTCCGTTTATCCACACCTTTCTTCTGTATGTTGCTTTAAACTTAGAATGAAAGTTTTTTCAAAAAATATTTCAGTTGCTACAAAGATATGACCGATTTATCATATTTTGTCTGGTTCTTTAGATCCAGATAATACGAAGTGATGAGTTGGTTTTCATACTATGGGGCTGGTCTTTTTTTTTATCCTAACCCTAACCAACGAGTCACACACTAAGCATAGCAATTATATCAAAAGGTGAATCGAATTTTTATTCAACCCTATAGAATATAGAATTAAAAATGAGAATTGCTTGTTTTGATTGATCAGAAAAAGAACGAAAGAGTTTCGTTCTATCAATCGTAAAAACAAGTAAAGTTTTCTGATTCCTCTTCTTTGTCTAGAAAAATAAAAATTTTGATACCTAATACCCCATAGATAGTCCGAACGATATAAGA